CGAATCGCGGGATAGAGAGACAGATGACGAATTGATTTCTTACCTATGTCACAAGATTTTTGTTAGTATCATCTATAATGATAATAATAGATGAATCAAAAACTTTCAATTGAATATATTCTTTCAATTGGTATTTTTACTTATCCATCCGCGTATCTTTCAAAAATAGAAACTTAGGGAAGTGCTTTATAAACATATGGATAAAAATAACGTATTTCATTTAGCCTCGTCATGCCTACTATCACTAGTTATTTCGGTTTTCTACTAGCAGTTTTAACTATAACCTCAGCTCTATTTATCGGTCTGAACAAGATACGACTTATTTGATTGAAATTAATTGAATGCACAATTCAAAAAAAGAAACATTTCTGTGGTATTCCATATATTCTATATATTGATATTGTAGAGTTCTTTACCTTGTCAATTCAATTTCCAATTTTTGGTCATTGAGATTCATGGGCAATACAGATTAATATTTTAAGGATAGATATTACCTCTCCTTTTCCTCGTTCAACTAAATTGAAATGATTGAAGTTTTTCTATTTGGAATCGTATTAGGTCTAATTCCTATTACTTTGGCTGGATTATTTGTGACCGCATATTTACAATACAGACGTGGGGATCAGTTGGACCTTTGATTAATTAACAGTTCTTTTTTTGATTGACCTCCTACTTGCTTTATAGGAGGTCAAATTTTTATTTCTGTTGAATTATTTCAGTATAATTTTCGATCTAACAACAACAAGAATCGAATCACGCTCTGTAGGATTTGAACCTACGACATCGGGTTTTGGAGACCCGCGTTCTACCGAACTGAACTAAGAGCGTTTTATTATCAAACTAAATGCAACCCTAATATATCTTGCATACATATATTATCATATAGAATATCATAAAATGAAATAAAAAAACAGATTGATTCGGTATATGTATGTTCAATTTTTATGGATCTCAATTGATTCCTCGTTACTGTTCAGAAGATAAGTAATAGGTAGGGATGACAGGATTTGAACCCGTGACATTTTGTACCCAAAACAAACGCGCTACCAAGCTGCGCTACATCCCTTTCAATTGGTCTACAGTGTCATTGTAGAGAATCCCTGTCTTGTTTTCCACATTTTTGATTTATTTCCTCCATTGGTATATACAAATTATCTTGCCATTTCTTCTTTTTTGTCTCATATCATATATAAAATATAATAAAAAGACTTATATACGTATGAAATAATAAATATGAAATCCGCCGTAAAGAAAAATGAATATTTGGGGGGGCGGAAAGCGACATATTTTTTTTAATAAAAAAGGGAATATCTACCGAATTGAACTGTTGTACATTTCAATTTGAATTAGGAATTCCGCGGACAATACAAGCGGTTATTAACTATATATACATTTGATGGTATTACATACCATTATGTATTACAAATTACTATAAGGAGGGTTTTAAATGCGAGATCTAAAAACATATCTCTCCGTGGCACCGGTAGTAAGTACTATATGGTTCGGGGCTTTAGCGGGTCTATTAATCGAGATCAATCGTTTATTCCCGGATGCGTTGGTATTCCCATTTTTTTCATTCTAGTTATTGACTTGGGAAGGGGTGAAGAAGATTAGAAAAACAATCAAATATCTGTGACTAATCCCCTTCCCCTTCTTTTTTTTAGAGTTTTTAGACTTAGAATAAGTTAGAAAAGAGAAAGAATAAAAAAAAATGGATTCAACCTCAGTCAAACTCGGACTCGGCGCCGGGTTCCAAGTGAGAACGAAAATAAAAATGTGATGGCTAGGGCAACAATATCATACAAGATACTTAAAAGAAAAACTGTACTGCGATTCTAAATTTAGAAATCATTGTATTACTATATTTTATATTTGATTGCAACGAAATCTTTCATAATTTTATTTCGAGTTACCAACTTCTCTTTTTTTCTTCATTTTGGATCGGAAAATGGAAGAGTTGCGTGAATCAAAAATCCAAAGGAGGTTCATGGCCAAGGGTAAAGATGCCCGAGTAACTGTTATTTTGGAATGTACTCGTTGTGTTCGAAACGGTGTTAATAAGGAATCAATGGGTATTTCCAGATATATTACTCAAAAGAATCGACACAATACGCCTAGTCGATTGGAATTGAGAAAATTCTGTCCCCGTTGTTACAAACATACGATTCATGGGGAGATAAAGAAATAGATCGAACCGATCGTCTGTGTGTCACCCTTTTCCAATCCAAGGAAGATGAAAAATTACATATATTAGACATATTTTAGATTTAAATATAAACAAACCAAATCCTATTTCTTAATTCTAAATCATTTTAGATCCGATCGAAATAGGATTTTCGGGATAAGGAATAAACAAACCATGGATAAATCCAAGCGACTCCTTCTTAAATCCAAACGATCTTTTCGTAAGCGTTTGCCCCCGATTCAATCGGGGGATCGAATTGATTATAGAAACATGAGTTTAATTAGTCGATTTATTAGTGAACAAGGAAAAATATTATCTAGACGGGTAAATAGATTGACCTTAAAACAGCAACGCTTAATTACTATTGCTATAAAACAAGCTCGTATTTTATCTTTGTTACCTTTTCTTAATAATGAGAAACAATTTGAAAGAAGCGAGTCGACCGCTAGAACTATTGGTCTTAGAACCAGGAATAAATAGGCTTACTCTTCAATTGAATTAAAATTCTAATCCAAACTCAACCGCAGATTGATGCTTTGTTCGAAAAATCCGAAAATCTAGATTTAATTGTCGTGTCGTAAGAAAAAAAAAGAATAGGGGAAGAAGAATAAATCTTTTTTTTATTGAACATATTTGCTCATTTTGACCACTTTATCATATTATCATATTTTATCATACTAATTTCTACTCTACCTTCTCGGAGTTCATTCTCCAGAGAACTCCATTTTAAGCATTCTGCTGGATTCTTTCCAATCTTCTTATTTTATGATCTCATTGGAAATCATATAAAGACAATTCCTATTTAATATAGCGATTTGGGCAAGTATTTTACGATTAAGAAGCAACTGCCTCTTGTACAGATTGTGTATGAATCTACTATAACTGTAGTCTATCTTATTATATCGAATTACTGCATTTATTCGAGTGATCCACAACTGTCGAAAATTTCTTTTTTGCCTACCTCTATCCCGATAAGCTGAAGCCAAAGCTCTTATTTTCTGTTGAGTAATAGTTCGAGTAAGTCTTGAATGAGCCCCTCGAAAGCTTGATGCAAATAAACGAATTTTTGTTCTACGTCTCCGAGCTATATATCCTCGTTTAATTCTAGTCATTGAATAAATGAAACTTTGATGAATAACTAATTGATTTCCTTTCTTTCAGTTATTCCTTTCTCCTTTCCTAGTCTATTAATAACAAAACGTATTTTTCCAATGTATAAAATAAAAATTCCAATGGCTTTTGCTACTATAACCTTCCCGACCACGATTTCTTTTTTTGTTCTAGTCACCCGAAAATACGAAATTGTATTGGTACTAGGTATAAAAAAAAAAAACAAACATAGAGTAAATAAATAAAAATAGAAATGGATAAAGAAATAGTGGGTTCCTTCGTTTCTATGGTTACTTCTTAAACGGTGAGGTCCTCTCTATACACCGGAGCTCCTTCTTTTATTTCATCAATGTTATTGTTAACTTGTACAGTTCACCCTCTTTGGCTCTACCCATGAATTAGCTAGTAATCGGTCTTTCACAACGAGATCCACCTATACAGTAACGGTATTTAATTATGAAGATTAGTTGGGTAGCTGACCCTCTTAGTCCGTTCTTGGAAGAATAAGGCCATAATCTTTCTGTTAAATAAGATTTCCTCTGCTTAATGGATAAGCATTTGTTACCAATGGGGAATTCTTTCTCATCTAAAATTGAAAATTGAGGTGATTGGATTTGCACCAATAGAAACCATAAATTTGATACACAATAAAAGGATACGATAAATCTTTTTTATTTATTTTTAGGTAGTGAACGGAGTTCTTCCATTCATTCTATCCTATTCACTGGTACTTATCACTGATACGGGAAAAATTTTGTACTTTCTTTTGTCCCGGTCCATGGTCTGAACGAGTCGCACATACACCCTAGTACATGTTCCTCGACGCTGAGGGCATCCCCGAAGGGCGGGCGATTTGGTGACATTTCTGATTGGCTGTCTTGTGTTTCTAATAAGTTGTTTAATAGTTGGCATGTTGAATTGTATACATAATGAGTTGGTTTAGATCAATCCTAACCGGATGATTATGAATTACTTCTATAATTCGATATTAATAGGATTAATAGTAATAGAAAATATTATATTAACCCCCGGTAAGAAGATAAAATCTCAAATTTCGGATTTTTGCGTGAAATCCCTGCTATTTTTTATTCAACCGCTACAAGATCAACAATTCCATGAGCTTGGGCTTCTGTTGCTGACATAAAAACATCCCTTTCCATGTCTTCGGATACAACCCATAAGGGTTTGCCTGTTCTTTGTACATAAACCCTTGTGATGGTTTCGCGCAGCTTCAGTAGTTCTTCCGCTTCCAGGATAAATTCTCCTGTTTGTGCCTCATAAAAAGAACTAGCAGGTTGATGGATCATTACCCTGATGATTTAATAAATGGTTTTCTCTATCTCGCATGATCATGATGAGTCAAAGATAATAAAAAAAAGATAGGATTAACAACCGTACAGGCATCCTTTGTGCAGTGCATACGGCTCCACAATGGAATTCATTTTTACCTTCCATCGAAGGAATAGAAAATAGAGGATCTATCAGACCCAGAGCAGTAAATGATCCAATAACCACCCTTCCTTTTTTTTATTAATTTTTAAATACTATGATGGTTCCGTTGCTTTATTATTTCGTTTGTTATTCAGCAATCCCAAAGTTTCTTTTTTTTCGTATTTAAATTTTTAAATAAATATAAATAAATATTTCGTAGTCTTTCATAACAGAAATATTGTTAAGAGCCTTCCGTCGTGAAAACAAAAAAGTTTGTGACGCTGAAAGAGGCCTCCGATAAATCAGCTAAAATCGGAAATGCCTTTTATCTCATACTACTCTTTCGATACATAATCTAATGGTTTAGAAAAAAACAAGAAAAAAAAATTCTCATATCGAATTCAAAGTGCCATGCTATTATTACTTAATATTCATATTTTATATGGCGAAGGCATAGTTTTCTTTTTTGTCTCAAAAAAAAAAAAAAAACTCATTGGCGCCGAGCGTGAGGGAATGCTAGACGTTTGGTAATTTCTCCTCCGACTAGAATAAAAGATCCCATTGAAGCGGCTAATCCCATGCATATTGTCTGTACATCTGGTCGCACAAATTGCATAGTATCATAAATAGCTACTCCGGGTATTACCCATCCACCGGGAGAGTTTATAAATAAATACAGATCTTTGGTATCATCCTCTATACTGAGATATACCATAAGACCAATAAGTTGATTCGAGATCTCGCTATCAACCTCTTGGCCTAAAAAAAGTAATCTTTCTCGATAAAGTCGGTTGATTAGGATAAAATTGTATCCCTTAAGAACCGTACGGGCACCTTTTGATGCATACGGTTCAAAAAAAATAGCGAAAAAAAGAATCAATGTTTAGATTCTAGCCTTCTTTAGAGGACTCTTTCTAACTTCTAATGAAGGGGCTTTTTCTTCCCTTCCATTTTTCAAGAAAGATGAGTTTTGTCCTTTGGCCCGCGGTCGTTTATCTATACTATAAATTTCAATAAATAAAAAACCAATTCATTAAATTTATCGAACTAACTTTTCATTGATGTATTGTTTCATCGAGATCAAATTTAAATTGCGATGTCATTTTCTTGTTCCCGAATGGTCTTCTTCAATTCTTTTAGGTTTATGCTCTACTCCGAGTAAAGATCTGCCCGATTTGGATTTGCACATATAGGACAAATGCCCCAATAGCATTTTGCTACGACTTCTTTTTTTTTTTTCAATTTACTTCATACTTTTAACCAAATATTCAACCAGCGTATTCATCATATTACTCGATTGATTAACAGTTTTATATCAATGCTATTTCTAAATAGAATATGATACAAGTAGTAATCATAGAATAGATAGATTCCAAATTGAGTTTTTTCTAAGCGGAGCCTGGATACTTCATTTTATTAGTACAACCAAGAAAACCATAAATTATTCTAATTGATAATATTAATCTGGATACCCCCCCAAAAATAGATCTAATTGCACTTCACGCTCCAAATTTTTGATAATTAAATCAATCCGTCTTGGGCGAAAGAGAGGATATCTCGATCGGGGGAGAGAACGGGGAAATACCATATGACCCAATATATCTGACAAGTCGCACTATACGTCAACCCACGATGCATCTTCCTCTCCAGGACTTCGAAAAGGTACTTTTGGAACACCAATAGGCATTAAAGCAAAGAAAAAAGAATTAAGTACTATAGCTCACTTTGATGTGGAAGCGTAACAACGGGTTTATTGTCTTAATAAATAAGATCGGCCTTTATCAGATTTTATCTTTTAGCATATTTTATACATAGATTGAATAAGTTCATAAAAAAGGAAAACAGAATGAATAAGGGAAAATTCTTCCGAATAGGTCTTTTGAATGATGAACAAATATGTATACATTCACTCATATAAAATAGGATCAATTCCCATCCACCATTGCGTATTGGTACTTATCGAGTATAGAATAGATCTGCTTCTTTTTGTTCCTACGAATAGAATAGAATTGTTCCATTATTACTAACAGAATAGACCAAATATTAATCCTTTCGCCAAGATAATCCCCTCAAAAGGGGAGGTCCATAGCATAGTTTTTTTCAGTGCAATAAAGTTACATAGTGTCTATTTTTCGTTGATAAAGGGGTATTTCCATGGGTTTGCCTTGGTATCGTGTTCATACCGTTGTATTGAATGATCCCGGTCGTTTGCTTTCTGTTCATATAATGCATACAGCTCTAGTTGCTGGTTGGGCCGGTTCAATGGCCCTATACGAATTAGCAGTTTTTGATCCCTCTGATCCTGTTCTTGATCCAATGTGGAGACAAGGTATGTTCGTTATACCCTTCATGACTCGTTTAGGAATAACCAATTCATGGGGGGGTTGGAGTATCACGGGAGGGACTATAACGAATCCGGGTATTTGGAGTTACGAAGGTGTGGCCGGAGCACATATTGTGTTTTCTGGATTGTGCTTCTTAGCAGCTATCTGGCATTGGGTGTATTGGGATCTAGAAATATTTTGTGATGAACGTACAGGAAAACCTTCTTTGGATTTGCCGAAGATTTTTGGAATTCATTTATTTCTCTCAGGGTTGGGTTGCTTCGGTTTTGGCGCATTTCATGTAACAGGATTGTATGGTCCGGGAATATGGGTATCCGATCCTTATGGATTAACCGGAAGGGTACAAGCTGTAAATCCTGCGTGGGGTGTCGAAGGGTTTGATCCTTTTGTTCCGGGCGGAATAGCCTCTCATCATATTGCAGCAGGTACATTGGGCATATTAGCGGGCCTATTCCATCTTAGTGTTCGTCCGCCCCAACGTCTATACAAAGGATTACGTATGGGAAATATTGAAACCGTCCTTTCGAGTAGTATCGCTGCTGTCTTTTTTGCAGCTTTTGTTGTTGCTGGAACTATGTGGTATGGTTCAGCAACTACCCCGATTGAATTATTTGGGCCCACTCGTTATCAATGGGATCAGGGATACTTCCAGCAAGAAATATATCGAAGAGTTAGTGCCGGGCTAGCCGAAAATCAAAGTTTATCAGAAGCTTGGTCTAAAATTCCTGAAAAATTAGCTTTTTATGATTACATCGGGAATAATCCCGCAAAAGGTGGATTATTCAGAGCGGGTTCCATGGACAACGGGGATGGAATAGCTGTTGGGTGGTTAGGACACCCTGTTTTTAGAGATAAAGAAGGGCGCGAACTTTTTGTACGCCGTATGCCGACCTTTTTTGAAACATTTCCGGTTGTTTTAGTAGACGGAGACGGGATTGTTAGAGCCGATGTTCCTTTTCGAAGAGCAGAATCGAAGTATAGTGTTGAACAGGTCGGTGTAACTGTTGAGTTCTATGGCGGTGAACTCAATGGAGTCAGTTATAGGGATCCTGCTACTGTGAAAAAATATGCTAGACGTGCTCAATTGGGTGAAATTTTTGAATTAGATCGTGCTGCTTTGAAATCCGATGGGGTTTTTCGTAGCAGTCCAAGGGGTTGGTTTACTTTTGGGCATGCTTCGTTTGCTTTGCTCTTCTTCTTCGGACACATTTGGCATGGTGCTAGAACCTTGTTCAGAGATGTCTTTGCTGGGATTGACCCAGATTTGGACGCTCAAGTAGAATTTGGGGCATTCCAAAAACTTGGAGATCCAACTACAAAAAGAGTATAGTCTGATCCAAGATTGCTCTGTTCCTTTTTTCCTTTATTTTTTGATTTGACATAGATAGGGTACCGGATAAATCTTGATTCGGATTGCTGACTTTTCATTTCTTTGACTCTTGTCTTGGTCTTTTTTTTATCCGGAAAAAGATCCCAACTAAACAGGTATGGAAGCTATAATTGTAAACAGAAATCAAATCTATGGAAGCATTGGTTTATACATTCCTCTTAGTCTCGACTCTAGGAATAATTTTTTTCGCTATCTTTTTTCGCGAACCGCCTAAAGTTCCAACTAAAAAGGTGAAATGATTTCTCATTATCTCAATTGAAGTAATGAGCCTCACAATATTGTGAGGCTCATTACTTCAACTAGTCCCCGTGTTCCTCGAATGGATCTCTTAGTTGTTGAGAGGGTTGCCCAAAAGCAGTATATAAGGCATACCCAGTAAAACTTACAAGTAAACCAGATATAGAGATGGCAACTAGGGTTGCTGCTTCCATTATTATATAATTTCAAGACCACAATGGATCTATGATAAGATCATTTATTTACAACGGAATGGTATACAAAGTCAACAGATCTCACTGAATAAAAAAAAATATAGGATTATTTATGGCTACACAAACCGTTGAGGATAGTTCTAGATCTGGGCCAAGACGAACTATTGTAGGGGATTTATTGAAACCATTGAATTCGGAATATGGTAAAGTGGCTCCTGGGTGGGGAACTACGCCTTTGATGGGTGTCGCGATGGGTCTATTTGCGATATTCCTATCTATTATTTTGGAGATTTATAATTCTTCCATTTTACTGGACGGAATTTCAAGCAATTAGATTCGATTCACAAGAACCCCTAAATAACTTTTCAATAAAAAGTAAAGTATGTAGGTTTCCGCTTTTTAGCCCACTCTTTTTTGGTAGTTCGATCGTGGAATTTCTTTTTTTTCTGTATTTCCGGAATATGAGTGTGTGACTTGTTAGAATTGATCCTATGGATACGACAGAGAATAAGTCGGTCATCTTGATCAAGATGATTTTATCTCGTTGGATATTCAGTCTAGGCTAGTATCTGGAGCACAGAATATATGAAATAGATTACAAAATATTAGAACAAAGATTAGAACTATGATTCATACTTATCAGACCTCGTGGCCGGACTCCGAAAAAAGAGTTAGAAGTGATAAATTCAAAAAATTTTATTCTTTCGTTTATACTTATTTTGGTTAAAGGATAAACGTTTCTTTGTCTTTTTTTCATTATATTCAGTCATTGAATAAGTGATAATCCAAGGATTCTTACTCAGGGAATTTTTGAACTTTTTTTTGGAAGGTTTTATTGAATCATCGTGGTTCTAGTATGAATCTAAGGTTTTAATTGATTCATAGGGTCTTAACAAGAGAATTCCTATCAATAATAAAGAAAACAAGAGTAAAGTCGCATTACACACAAATCAAAGAAAAAAATAGGTAAATAGAAGATTCAAGAGGCCCCTAATGATCAATATAAATACGAATGAGCCGACTTGATATTTGGGCATTATAACTACAAAGAAGACTTTTCGGATTTTGATTCTTTCGTATCTTCAGAGAAAAAATTGAATCATAGCAT